TCGGAAAAAAAAAAATAATGCCTACAGCAGTAGAAGTAGAAGGGCTAATCAGTTATTTCTTTCATGGCCCCCAGCATGTCAATATTAGCACTGATGGTGCGTAAATGTAACTCGCTGTTCAAACGACTATTCAGAGTTCCTAGAGCTCCTTGTAAGGCTTGTTGGAAAACTCGCTGTCGGACCTGATTAATTGCTCTTTGTTGTTCAAAATGAATAGTTTCATTTTTGTAATTTTCTAATTGTTCCAAATTCTCAGAAGTAGCATTAATCAAATTCTGTTTTTCTCGTTCTATCTCAGAGTATCCATTCACTCGATACTCATCTGCTTCCATTTCCGCTTTCCGTAAGCGAGCCCGGGCTTTTTCGAGCTGCTCAATAGCTCCTCCACGTAGTTCTTCTGAATTTTGAATAGTACTCAAGATCCTCTGTTTTCGATTATCTAATAAATCAGTTAATGAAAGTAGATTATCTTCCCATTTATTTCACAACTTTACTTCCATGATCTCTTCCCGAACCAAACATGAATCTTTCGATTCATTTGGCTCTCACGCTCAGTCACTTATGTTATGGGGCATTCCCATATTTTTTAATGGGATGAGCCTACCTTCTCTTTTCTGTTCGTATTGCAAGATATTGAAATTGATACAAGACCAGAATATTCAGAGGACTCTTCCGACCAGACAAAAATCTGTCATTGTCAGCAAAGTTGTTTCTTTTTTTTTTTTCAAATCCAAAAAATTCTTCTTATTATACATAGGTCGTCGATTCAGTATTGAATAGAAAAAGGGTGAGACGCCTTTCTTTTCCAGTAAATGGTTCAAATCATTTTATCGATATGAGCGTTCTATATCGGATAAATTGCCAACTTTTTATTTTGAAACCATCTATTTACTAACGTGTGGTAGAAAGAGTACCATCTTGCGCCTGGACTTCAGGCGGTTTAGCTTTAACCATGTTAATGGTCCCATATTATTGGTTGATAGAGAATCAAGGTTGATTTACCGATGAATTACGAAATGCTATGGTTCTTACATATGATTTCTTAATTTATTCAGAAGTAATTCGTCGAGATCGTGCACCTTTCTTTCCTATTTTATTATTGATAAAATAACATTATATATATACAAACAAAGAAAGTGCAGCCGGTTGGATCCAGCCTATTTTTGAAATACACAACTCGCACACACTCCCTTTCCAAAAAAGATCAATACACCGACTACTACACTTAGATTTATTAGATTTGTTGCTAAAATATCGGTATTCAACCCGAAACTCCCGGCGGATGGCCAGTAACCCAAGGAAACGAAAGAATCGGTTACATTTTTCATATGTTCTCCTCTTATAGATAGAACTAACAAAATCGAACAGAGTTTTTTTTGTATCACTTCGTCCCCTTGTTTTTAACTTTTTTTTTTTTTCTAAATATATTAGAAATTTCATTTTAACTTCTTTTCAAATTTCAAAATGGATTTCTTTATTTTCAATTGAAGTTCCCAATAAAATACTTATCAGGTCCCAGTTTAAAGTCAAAAGAAACTGGGTTTCCTTAAATTAAGGACGGGAGGTAAGAAAGCGAGTGGATCTACTAATTCCTCTTCCTCATCTTCAAATAAGCCCTTCCCCGGAGGATTGTCTCAACGAAGAATTAATTGTAGGAGTGAAGTCGTGATAGAATTCGAAGAAGCAAGTGGCAAGTCGACGGCAATAAAATAAGAAAGGAAGCACGTATTTATCACGTTTTCTATTTATAAAATGGATTAAACAAAAGGATTCGCAAATAAAAGCGCTAATGCCACGACCAGTCCGTAAATTGTTAAAGCTTCCATAAAAGCCAGACTAAGCAATAAGGTACCTCGTATTTTACCCTCTGCTTCCGGTTGTCTCGCGATACCTTCTACAGCTTGGCCCGCGGCAGTGCCTTGACCAACTCCAGGTCCAATAGAAGCAAGCCCTACGGCCAATCCAGCAGCAATAACGGAAGCGGCAGAAATCAGTGGATTCATAGTAAGTTCCTCGCACACAAAAAAAAAAAAAAGAAATGGTTAATGATACAATCAACCAATGAATTATTAGTTAATAATTCCATTACTAAGATCCATAAGGTCAAAGTAACTAAGAATTCCGAATTGAAGTAATAATATTCTGAATCATTAGAACTACTTCGATATCTCGTTTTTAGTTCCTATCCGTGGAATTTTTGGAAACCCATACGGTTCTAGTTCTTCCGTTTCCTTGTTCCGAACCATTCTTTCAATTGTTCGCTATTTATCTTCTATATGCTTGACTTCATCTGTTTATTCATTCAATCCGATGAAACGGAAGGACTTAGATGGAAATCTATCGAAATTCAGTGGGATGTAATATATGGATAGTCCATATATATCGAACTAGTGAATATCTAATATTACATATACATACGTTTCGTCCATAAAGTAAACCATCCGATCTTATATTGAATCGGATTCTAAAATGATTCTTCGAAACATACACAGGATTGGCTTATAGCCATTACATATATCTCTCCCTAACCGACTTTTTGATGAATCTTATTTGTTTGTAAACTCTTCTCCTTATCATTATCCGCATGGGTAGAAACGGACGGATTCATCAGCCCCAGAATCATTACGTATCCATATCAAGATTGGATTGATCCATTTGAATGACAAATGGATCAATTGTTGAATTGAATGAAATCAAATGAAATGGAAATGATTCTATCAGTTTTTCTTTTTTTGTTTGTTTAGTCGTACGTCGGAAACAGATAAACATAAGAATTCTTTTTTTATTCCAATTAAGAATCGTCATTGACTGAACAAATATAAATAGAATATTGATTGGAGAGGTATGAATAAATGGACCAAGCAGGAATCCTAGGAAAAAGATCTTTTAGATTAGACCTCTTTCCTTCCCCTTTTTTAGATTTTGACAATTCCCTAATATCGTACACCTTTTTTGTTTGCTCTTACTCCAGACCATATATAACGTATTTGTATATATTATGTTCCCAAGTAAATTCTCTTGAGCCACCGACGGGTTTGGATAAACTAGTCAATGATGACCCTCCATGGATTCGCCTATATAAGCCGCGGCTAAAGTTGCAAAAATAAGAGCTTGAATCCCACTTGTGAATAATCCAAGGAACATAACAGGTATAGGAACTACTGAAGGTACTAAAGAAACAAGAACAACAACTACTAATTCATCAGCCAATATATTCCCGAAAAGTCGAAAACTAAGTGATAAAGGTTTTGTGAAATCTTCTAGGATGTTAATTGGTAAAAGTATTGGAGTTGGTTGAATGTATTTACCGAAATAACTCAATCCTTTTTTGGTAAGACCCGCATAGAAATATGCCACTGACGTGGGTAAAGCTAAAGCAACAGTAGTATTTATATCATTCGTCGGCGCAGCTAACTCCCCATGAGGTAACTGTATAATTTTCCGAGGTAAAAGAGCACCTGACCAGTTAGAAACAAAAATAAATAGGAACATAGTTCCAATAAAGGGAACCCAAGGACCATATTCTTCTCCAATCTGGGTTTTGCTCAAGTCTCGAATGAATTCAAGGACATATTCGAAGAAATTCTGACTGTCTGTTGGAATGGTTTGTGGATTCCGAACAGCTATACTGACTGAACCTAGTAAGATAGCAATTACGACCCAAGAAGTGATAAGTACTTGGGCATGGACTTGGAAACCCCCTAGTTGCCAATAGAAATGCTGGCCTACTTCCACACCGGATAGATCGTATAACCCTTCTTTTAGTGTGTTGATGGAACATGGTAGAAGATTCATATTGCTCTCTGACAAAAATAGAACATAAAAAGGAATTATTTTGATTCAACCATCTCTTTCTCGGCTCGCCTACTTTACTGGTATATTTTAGTAAGTAATTAGATAATATCCTCAGTGCTTTTGGTCTCTTTTTTGAGATTCAGGAATAGTAACCGATTCAATCAATTTATGGAGTTCCAAAAGTATTGACTTATATTATTATTATTAATCAACGATTTCTTATAGAGCTAGAACGACCCTTACAAATTGCGGATACTAATTTGTTAAGAATCAATCGGACTGAGGCTCTAGCGTCATCGTTGGCTGGAATCGAAAGATCTGCGAGATCTGGGTCACAATTTGTATCGATTAAACAAATCGTTGGAATTCCTAAAATGAGACATTCTCGAAGAGCCGTATATTCTTTTTGCTGATCAACGATGATGACAATATCGGGTAACCTTGTCATATATTTGATCCCGCCCAGATATCTTTGCAAGTGAGATAATTGTCTCTTCAATATTGCTGCATCTTTTTTCGGGAGACGGTTGAGTTTCCCCGTCTTTTGTTCCGCTCTCAAGTCCCTGAACTTATAAAGTCTCCTTTCTGTAGTAGACCAATTCGTTAACATACCACCGATCCATTTTTTATTAACATAATGACACCGAGCCCTTATTGCAGCTGATGCTACTGAACTAGCTACTTCCTTTTCTGTACCAACTATTAAGAAGCGCTTTCCCCTACTTGCTGCATCAAAAACTAAATTGCAGGCTTCCGATAAAAAACGAGCAGTTCTAGTAAGATTTGTAATATGAATACCTTTACGGTTTGCAGAGATGTAAGGTGCCATTCTAGGATTCCATTTCCTAGAACCATGACCCAAATGGACTCCTGCCTTAATCATCTCTTCAAAATCGATCTTCCAATATCTTTTTGTCATTTCTCCCCACACCTTTCCTTTTTTTTTTTTTAAAAAAAAAAAAAACGAGGTACCATGAAATAAATAATTGTTCCGATGGAACCTTCTACCGGAGATGGGCCGTTGATATACGGCCCAAGTCATTAATTCCTTTCTATTCATTATTATCCTTATTACCAAATCTTAGGAATTATGAAATCCCGTAAATGATTGTTCTGATGTATCATGAAAATTCTTTGGGATGCAAGAACCCAATAATTCTCTGTAGTGGAACAAAATATCTCTCATTTCCCCCTCGAATAGATGCTTCTTTTTTATTTCCAAAGGAATGTTGTTGTGTTGCCTTGAACGGTGCACCAATCCTTTGAACCCGGTACCAACAGGTATCATCCCCCCCAGAACAACGTTCTCTTTCAGGCCTTTCAACCAATCAATGCGGCCTCGTAGAGCGGCTTTTGCTAAAACCCGAGCGGTTTCTTGAAAACTCGCTTCAGATATGAAACTTTGGGTATTCAGAGATGCCTTCGTTATTCCCAATAAGATGGCTCGGTAACAGATCGCTTCTTCCAAAGCACGCACTGTTCGTTCCGCCCGCAAGAATCCGATTAGCTCGCCAGGTGAAAAAACATTAGACATTCCATCTTCTGAAACCAACACTTTGGATGTTATTTGACGTACAATAATCTCTATATGCCTATTTTGGATCTGCACCCCCTGGGATCGATAAACCTTTTGGATCTTATTAACCAAAGAGATACGACTTTGCGCTATGGTTAGCTCAGTGCCAATCACGAATCCCCACGGAATTCCAAGAATTCTTCTTATATGCTCATTCCAACCTTCAATCCTCTTTTCTAAGTTCATCGATATTGACTCAATCGAACGCACTTCTAACACTTGTTCTACTTTTGGAAGACCTTGCGTTATATCACCCGATCTCGATTTTTCATATAGAAATGTAACTAATGTATCTCCCTCGTAAAGGATTTTTCCATAATGGCCATGGACGGTTGCTCCTCGAGCGACCAAATGAGGCTTAGCGGATCTTATTACTAAGTAGTCAACATGAACAATTAGAACTTGGCCAGATTTTATGTGTGGTCCGTATTTGGATATACATACATTTTCAGAAAGAAACTGCCCAAGGCTAATTATTGTAAATGTCTCCTCACAATACTCGTGACGTAGGAAGCACCAATTCAAATCGAATAGGTTCAAAATGATGTTACTGCGCGGATCGAGATTATAAATTTTCTCATTTTCATCCATTAAATAGTATTTAAGTACTTGGAAATTCTGTTTTAAATTGTCAAGTAGCAAATATTTATTTAACAAAATTGGATTATGAGTTCTTAAACGATAAGATGAATAAAAATTCTCGATTTTAGGTACAGTCCCTAAGAGACCTAACGAATTCCTAATGGGAATCGTAGGATTCCCTTTAATTGGAATTAGTTCTTTTGTCACTTTGTGACATTTTGAACCATTGACTGGACAAATTCGAGAACAATCAGATGATGACAAAATTCGAAAAGATTGGCATTCCTTATTTCTATTCAGAAACGTACGAATAGTTCCTTGATGTTGGGTAAGTGATTGAATCCTCACCTTGGAAGACAAAGGATTGATATTGGTGCGATCTGATCCATTATCGGGGATCAACCCTGAACCTGCCGTATCATTCCTTTTTCCGATATACGAAATAGGGGGCTTCGCCAAATCAATTTTGATAAAATCTCGAATCAGATCATTTGCCCTTACTTCAACAAAGGAAGCATGAACCTCTTCCATAGAACCATTTCGGTCTTCTTCCCAATTCAATACTAAACAAGTCCGAACTAATTGAATAGTTGTGTGATAAATTCCTTGAATTGGTTTTCCATTTCTATAAAGGAGATAATTAACAACTTGTAGTTGCACATTATCCCTTTCCTGCAACAGATCCTGGGGGAAAAGCGTTGATAAATTGATCCCATCAGCTATTTCATATATGACTGCGGGTCGAACCAAAACAAAATACTTTTTTTTGGTAGGTGTGATCCGCTGGACATAGATCCAATTTTTCAATTGGTTTGATTTCTTAGAATTTTTTTTTCCCGTTCCTGGTGATATCAAGATGCCGCTGTGCCGGGATATCTTATCTGTCTCTCCAGGAAAATGGATATCTCCAGAAAAGATTTTCAGTTCAATCTTTTTTTTTTTTCTCTCCACTCGGACCAATCCACCCACTCGGCTTCTTGTATTTAAAGCGATTCGTGTATCTACTCCAATGATACTATTGTTCCGTACCATTATGGGCGAAGATCCGGGAAAGATATGCACTTCCTCGGGAATGAAAAAAAATCGATCTGCTTTCGTTTGGTATTTCGGCCTAAATTCTTTTGCTTCTTGATATTCAATCAAATCCTCTTTTTTGACGGTTGCTTCCACATCTATGGTCCCATATTTAGTCATTCCAGAACCGCTTCTTCTGTATCGTGGATCGTCGAAATAAGCAAGAATACTATTTCTTCGTAAAATACCATTTATGGGTATTTCAATCGAGATACCAGAATGGGGCATTAGTTCTTTCTCTCGTTCTTGATCATATTGGAATGGTATGATGAATTTATTTCTTCGCCTTTTCGCCAATAAATTAGAGTTCTCGTGGAGAGGGGGGAGGTATAGGAAATTCCAATGGCCATTAGATAGGATTCGATCAGGTCCTGAATAATCAGGAATCCCCCCCCTTTTTTTACCGGAAGGATCCGAGCTAAACAATTTGTGTCTCACTCGATCATTAGTCACTGAGAGGTCAGAACTAGATCTCCGTTCTACAGAAAGAGAATGAACATGCATTTGATCTTGATCCTTGTGGAGCGAAAAAGGGACTATACTGGATCCGCACGGACCTCCTGATAATATCCATAAATGGCTTGTTTTTGGTAAGAGATGAACATTACCGTATATATATTCAGGCGCATGGTACACATCGGTACTCCAGTGCATTTCTCCCCCTGAATCAGAATAAATATGTTTTCGAACCCTTTCTTTAAACTGGAAAGTGGATTTTCCAGCACGAATCTCGGCAATCGCTTGTTCTGATTCTACATATTGATCATTTTGAACAAAAAGAAAACTTTTTGGTGGAATATTGACATTATGTAGAATATCCCGACTCTCAATAGTTACATACAGGTCTATATAACATAGAAAAGCAGGATGTCCATGACGTGTACGTGTGGGATGAACCAAATCCTCATTGAATTTGATTTTTCCATTAAAGGGGGCTCGTACATGTTCTGCAGTACCGCCTGTGAATACCCCACCGGTATGAAAAGTTCTTAATGTTAGTTGAGTCCCTGGTTCCCCAATTGATTGACCCGCAATAATACCTACTGCTTCTCCCAATTCGACCAGATCGCCATGAGCAGGACTCCGACCATAACATAATCGACAGATCCAAGATGTGCTCCTGCAAATAAAGGGGGTTCGAATATATATTGATTGTGCTCGAAAGGTTATGAATCGATTGACAAGTTCAATCCCAAGATCTTGATTTCGAGCAGCAATGCATCGTAGACCCATATATATATCGTCTGCTAATACACGACCAATTAGTGTTTGGATAAAAATTCGTTCCGTCATCCCAATCCCATTTCGAGAACTCACGGAAAGACCTCGGATAGTTCCACAATCCGTTCTACGCACAACAATGTGTTGAACTACTTCAACAAGTCGACGCGTGAGGTATCCAGCATCTGATGTTCGTACAGCAGTATCCACAACTCCTTTGCGGGCTCCGTAGCAGGAAATGATATATTCCGTTAAAGAAAGTCCTTCGCGTAAATTGCTTTGAATGGGTAAATCAATCATTTGTCCTTGGGGGTCCGACATTAATCCTCTCATACCTACCAATTGATGTACCTGAGATACATTTCCTCTAGCCCCCGAAAAGGACATTATATGAACTGGATTAGAAGGATCAGTCATCCTAAAATTAGGATGCATTTCTTGTCTCAAATATTCACTTGTAACATACCATATCTCAATGGATTGACGCAATTTCTCTACCGCGTGTACATTCCCATAATGATGGTGCTTTTCTAAAAGCAAACTTTGTTGTTCAACATCTTGGACTATCCATTCCTTAGAGGGTATTGTTAGAAGATCATCAATTCCTAATGAAATGGATGTAGCAGTGGCTTGCTGGAAACCCAGAGTCTTTACTTGATCCAGGATGTGCGATGTATATGCCATTCCGAAATGATCTATTAATCTGCTAATAAGTCGTTTCATGGCAGTTGAATCTATCACTTTATTGTGAAAGACCAGATCGGCCCGTTCTGCCATAAGTACCTCCATATTCCGCTGAGTAGTATTCGACAATGGGTTTGAGTCAGTGATTTGAAGACTTCCTTTCCTCGATCTTGATTCACGTAGAAATTCGTAAATTATGATACCGATTGAACCGTAGAGAACCGAATTCCCACGGTATCACATAATTACTTAGTTTAGGTAACGTATGAGTAGGCCCGACAAAATCCCTGTATGGCTTCTTCTATTTCTCGATAAAAAGAAATATGACCAAGAGTGGTTCGAATGTATATACAAAGGATTTCTTTTTTTACATTTCTTACTACTAGATAGTGCTCATAAATCTCATGATAGGTACCCAAAGATTCATATTGAACTTCGATGGGAACTTCTATTGAGGCAATGGCGCGCTGATCGAGTCGCCACCGGAGCCACAAAGGACTATCTAAATTGATTCGTTTCTGCCGATAAGCTCCAAGTGCATCATAAGAACTACAAAAATAAGGTTCTTTCTCTTTAGTATACTTATCGTCAACTGTTTTATTTTGAAAGTTTCTTCGATTACATGGATTATACCGATTTGAACAAATACCTCGACGATTCCCGATCGTTAATACATAGAGTCCAATAAGCATATCTTGAGTTGGTACGGAAATGGGCTCTCCAATAGCTGGAGACAAGAGATTCATATGAGAAAACATAAGTAAACGAGCCTCTGCTTGAGCTTCCAAAGATAAAGGTACATGAACAGCCATTTGATCCCCATCAAAGTCTGCATTGAATCCCTTACGAACTAATGGATGTAAACAAATAGCGCGTCCCTCTACTAAAATGGGTTGGAACGCCTGTATACCTAATCTATGCAGAGTAGGCGCTCTATTCAGCAATACAGGATGCCCCTGCATAACTTCTTGAAGTATTTCCCATACAATTGGTTCTTTTTCCCTAATTTTACTTTTAGCAATCCCTATGTTAGAAGCAACATGTTGTCTGATTAGACCACGAATTACA